CCCGCCTACGTATATGGGATATTTTAAGAAGTGAACATCTTTCTTAGTAGCAGGGTCCGGGGAAAGAATAGGAAAGGTGATTTCACTATATTTCTGACCAGGAACAGGACCTATCACAAGAATATTTTGTTTAGTAGGGCGGTAACTTTGAAAAGACAGATTTCCTATCTTTTCTTTAATCTCGGGCGAAATACGATCGGGCGGGGCTAGTTCAAATCCCTCGGGTAAAATAAGAACAGCCCCCACATTTAAAGCTCCTTTTTTACCATTAGCAAGAACTTGTTTCACTTGCAGATCATAGGGAATTCGAACAACTGCTTCAAATACAGTATCCGGAAGTACTGCTTGTGGAACCTCGATATCCACGGGTTTATTAGCTAAATGACAATTGGCACATACAATACGGCCCGTTGCTTCTCGTGGATTTTCATAACCCTGCTGTGCAAAAACAGGATAGGCATTTGAAATGGGTGCCTGAGTTATTATATATATGATGAGCGATATGGAAATGGATCGAGTAATCTCTTTCTTTATCGACGAAAAGGTTTTTTTAGTTTGCATGGTCCAATCATTGATCCCGAAATTTTCTACAATAAAATTAGGTAGGTCGCTAGTAGAGTTCCCTATCTATAATTTTGATATTTACTGAAATAATTTTTCTGAAATATTGGAGAAATGCCTTTACTGGGTAGAAAGAATAGGTACAATTTTGAGTGTTTTGCTTACTTACAAAGTAACAAATATTCGAATTGGGCCGTTCGATAATTTTTCAGTCATTCATTGAATGATAAATTACCACAAGTGAAGGAGATACACGATTTAAATAACGAAAGATCCAATATTTAAAAATTGTATCTAAAATGACTGGAAAAGTAGAAACAAGACCAGATATAATTTGATCATTATGAACAAATCCAAAATCTTTGTAGACAGAGCCAATCATTAATTCCCAACCGTGGGGCGAATGGAATCCTATACATAAATCAGTTAATAAAAGAATAGAAAAAGCTTTTATTGTGTCGCTTAAGTTATATAGGAATTCTTGAACCCAAGAGTTAAGAATAACAAGTTCTTCATTACCTAGAATAGAATAACCACTTAGAATAACGAAACAGATTATATTTGTCGAGAAGTGTAAAATTGTATGGATACGATCCTCATTGTGCATCTTGATCAATTGGGTCGTTTCTTTGTAGATTTCGACACGAAGCTTTTGGAAATGCGTTTCTGGGTATTCCTTTATCATTTCCTCCAAACGAAGAAGTTCCTCTAAGTCTATGAATTTTTTTAGAATACTCTTTTCTTGAATATCATTCAAAAAAAATTCGGATTGCCCCATATCCCACCAATTAGTAATCCAAGATTCCAGACTTTTTTTAAATGAGAGAGAGATCCACCAAGGCAAAAATACTATAAATGCCAGATATAGAAGGGAAATTAATACTTTCTTTTTTGCCATTTTTTCGTCTGTGAATTTTTGAAGTTTTAATGAACTCACCCCATGCGTCGACTTTATATGATACTAATATTTCTATCAAGCATAAGTTATATCCCAAGTCATCGAGCCCATTAATCTATTAATCTATTTCGAAATTTTTATTTGTGATGAAGTAGAGTGGTTAGGTTAGTTCTTGAATCTAGAAAGAATACAGAAATAGAATAAAAAAGAGCTCCCTTCAAATTCAAAATTAATATTAGTTGGATTTGGAGATGAAAGAACTGCCGTTTATTAAATAAAATATCAAATATTTCTAAAAAAAAAAATGATAGACACAAAATTTTTCGTTTTAGGGTTGCTTCGTCTAGGTTTACTTTGGCTCGAATAGGCATTCAGAACAAATTTCCGTTACGTTAAGTTATGGTATAGAATAGAAAAAAAGAGGGTTCTTGAGTTTTTTCCCTCTTGCAAAGGATTCCGTTTTCGGTTACTTTTTCAAAATACTTCAATTGGGACGCGCAAGAAATAGGCCAATTCAGCAGCTTTTTGCTCAATTTCTTGTGGAGTCAAATTCTCGTCAGTACGCGTCAAGGGAACGGCCCCCTGGCCTCTGATTTCCATATAAAGGACCCGACGAGCAAAAAGACCTTCTTTATTTTCTATTCTAATGGACTGAATATCTTTCATAAGGAATCGCAGGAATATGCGACGGTTTTTTCCAGGAAATCCCCAACGAAAAATACACACTATGCCCTCTTTTATATCGAATCGATCATAACCACTACCTACATTCCACAAAATTGTGCACCACAAGTAGGAGCTAATAAAGAGACCCGCGATCCCATAGAAAGACATCACGATCCCCTGTGGAAAAAAATTTATTTGCTGAGACGGAAATAAAGATATAAAATTCCTACCAAAATAACTGGAGGTTCCAACCAATACAAACCCTAATGAACCTAAAAAAAGAATGAGGGCCCAACCGAAATTACTTATTTTTCGAGATCCCGCTATAAGTTCTATCCATATACGTTCTGATCGCCAACTCATACTCTCACTAGACCTGGTTGCATTTTATTGGAATTGGAAGAATAACAAAAATAATTTTTTTTTTTACTTTTTTTGTTTCCGAAGTAACTCTCATCAACCAGCATTACTATGATGTGAACCTTTTATTTTAGAAAAATTCATCGAATTACTTAGCTCCAAACTAAAACAATAACATCTCTTTCATACGATTTCCTGTAGATATCCACATATAGATATATTGACTTTACATTTCCGAAATTCTTCTCGCTACGGATCCGCTTGAAAATTGTTATAATCCATTTAGCCTTATATCATGTTTACGCATACATAAGAGCTTATGCTCGAAAGAAGCCACATGTTATACCCTATTCTACTAAATAGATAGGGGTATTATGATCAAAGTAAGCTTTGAAAAAAAAATGGATAAGAGTTGTCCCTGATAGTATTTAAAAAATCTTGTTTTTTTGAACATGAAGAGATAAAGAAACCATTGCAATTGCCGGAAATACTAAGCCCACTAAAGGCACAAAAATGGAGGGAAAGTTGTTGAGAGTTATCATTGAGTGGGTACCTCGATTTAATATTTGTACCTGTTATTTTTATTTATTGTTTTATATTAATATTGTTATTTTAATCTTATATTGTTAAAAAGATATTTTAAAATTCATATATAATAATTCTATTTATATATTATACTAATATTATAGTAAGTATACCTAAGTGAGTATATACCTAAATAAGGAATATATAAGTATATGTTTTATTTTTATTGAATTTTTTTTATAAGTATTTATTAAAAAAAATTCAATAAAAATAAATTAAAAATTAAGACTATACTCTACAGCTCTATTTAATATAAGTTTGATCCAAAGGAAAGAAAGCATGTAGTCGAAATAATTCACTCAGAACGTCCTTTAAAGGATTACGTGGTACGATTGGATCGAATAAGCCCTTATGGAATAAATATTCCGCCACTTGTGAATCCTCGGGTACTGTCTTATTCAATGTTTGTTCAATTACTCTTTTACCTGCAAATGCAATGTAAGCGTTGGGTTCAGCAATAATGATATCTCCCAACATACCAAAACTAGCCGTCACCCCACCTGTGGTAGGGGATGTAAGAACTGCGACATAAAATAACTTTTTATTTGATTGATAATCATATAAAGCGGAAGATATTTTAGCCATTTGCATTAAGCTCAAACTTCCTTCTTGCATGCGGGCTCCTCCGGAAGCACACACTAGAATAAGAGGTAAAAGTTTATTGGTAGCATACTCAGCCAAACGTGTGATTTTTTCACCTACTACGGATCCCATACTACCCCCCATAAACTGAAAATCCATAACCCCAATTGCTACGGGAATGCCATTTAATTGACCTGTGCCTGTTTGAACAGCCTCAGTTAATCCTGTATTTTTTTGATAAGAATCAATACGATCTTTATAAGGTTCCTCTTCCGAATGAAATTCAATGGGATCCAGAGAGACCATGTCTTCATTCATAGGATCCCAAGTACCCGGATCAATCGAAAGTTCGATTCTATCGAAACTACTCATTTTCAAATGAGATCCACACTGTTCACAAATATTCATTTTGGATTTTAAAAATTTCTTATAATTTAATCCATAACAATTTTCACATTGAATCCACAAATGCCTGTATTTTTGAGTTACATTTAAATTATTAGATCTTATAGTTAAATCACTACCATCTTTGCTAGTTTTGATACTGGAACTCCCGCTTTTACTACTATTTCTGCTTTCGCCACAAATGTAACTATAAATGTAACTATCACTGTAATTGTCACTATTGCTTAAAATATAACTATCAATACAAATTTGAGACCGAAGATAACTGTCAATGCAACTAGTAATGTGATTATTCCAACTATAATTAGAATTAGTATCATACATGGAACGATCGTGGCGATTATCATCACTTTTAGTTGCATTATTCATATAACTCGAAGTCTGATAACTATAAAACGAACTTTTTAGTTCACTTAGAAAAGAATGATCGGTGTCAATCTCAAAATTTTTATTTTCAATATCAAAATATATGGAATAACCGTCCCTATTACTATCCATAACGAAAAAAGTCTCATCCGATATTAAATTCCGAATGGATCCGCCGGCGACTAAACGATCAACATTACTGTAATTAGACTTGTCACTACAATTAGACACGTCTTTATCCATATCATCTATAATTGGATCTTCACTTACACCGGTATTTTCAATATTTTCAAAAGGACCAAAACCGGCCGTTAGCTTACGCCCGTATTCTAACTCCCCGCTAAACAAGAGCGAACCAAACCACCGTTTTTCCATAGAACTTTCTTGCCCCTAATTTACATGAAAATACAATAGATGAATAGTCATTTACATGAAAATACAATAGATGAATAATCGTTCGATAAAAATCATTTGAATATTCCGATCCGAATAAGCATATAAATCCAATCAATAGGGGTTATTAACTAGGGGTGTTGAAAAAAAGCGTTTCTCGTATGAAGCCTTTTTTGTAAAATCT